TATGAAAATTGGTTATTTACGATGTACGATGATCCCTGTTAAGCATCCATGGCTGAATGGTTAAAGCGCCCAACTCATAATTGGTAAATTTGCGGGTTCAATTCCTGCTGGATGCACGCGAACGGGAACGTTCCATAAGTCTATTGGAACAGTCTCTCTATCCATGGAATCTCATCCATCATCCATACATAACGAATTGTTATGGTATATTCATACCATAACATAAGAACAATAAGAACTCGAATTCTTATCGATACTGGAACTCAGAGCATAGGAGGGAAAGTCGATTTATGGATGGAATCAAATACGCAGTATTTACAGAAAAGAGCCTTCGTTTATTGGGAAAGAATCAATATACTTCTAATGTCGAATCGGGATTCACTAAGACAGAAATAAAGCATTGGGTCGAACTCTTCTTTGGTGTTAAGGTAGTAGCTGTGAATAGCCATCGACTACCCGGAAAGGGTAGAAGAATGGGACCTATTCTGGGACATACAATGGATTACAGACGTATGATCATTACCCTTCAACCGGGTTATTCTATTCCACTTCTAGATAGAGAAAAGAACTAAAGGAGAATACTTAATAATACGGCGAAACATTTATACAAAACACCTATCCCGAGCACACGCAAGGGAACCGTAGACAGGCAAGTGAAATCCAATCCACGAAATAAATTGATCCATGGACGGCACCGTTGTGGTAAAGGTCGTAATGCCAGAGGAATCATTACCGCAAGGCATAGAGGGGGAGGTCATAAGCGCCTATACCGTAAAATCGATTTTCGACGGAATCAAAAAGACATATCTGGTAGAATCGTAACCATAGAATATGACCCTAATCGAAATGCATACATTTGTCTCATACACTATGGGGATGGTGAGAAGAGATATATTTTACATCCCAGAGGGGCTATAATTGGAGATACTATTGTTTCTGGTACAAAAGTTCCTATATCAATGGGAAATGCCCTACCTTTGAGTGCGGTTTGAACTATTGATTTACGTAATTGGAAGTAACCAATTAGGTTTACGACGAAACCTAGAAATCGATCACTGATCCAATTTGACTACCTCTACGGGATAGACCTCAACAGAAAACTGTTGAGTAACGGCAGCAAGTGATTGAGTTCAGTAGTTCCTCATAGAAAATTATTGACTCTGGAGATATGGTAATATGGAGAAGACAAAATTGTTTGAAGCACGCACAGAACCGGAAGCGCCCCTTGTTTCAAAGAGAGGAGGACGGGTTATTCACATTTAATTTGATGGTCAGAGGCGAATTGAAAGCTAAGCAGTGGTAATTAAGACCTCCGGGTGAAAATAGGGATGTCTCCTACGTTACCCATAATATGTGGAAGTATCGACGTAATTTCATAGAGTCATTCGATCTGAATGCTACATGAAGAACATAAGCCAGATGACGGAACGCGGAGACCTAGGATGTAGAAGATCATAACATGAGCGATTCGGCGGATTTGGATTCCTTTTCTATATATCCACTGATGTGGTACTTCATCATACGATTCATATAAGATCCATCTGTCTAGAGATCGTCATATACATCTAGAAAGCCGTATGCTTTGGAAGAAGCTTGTACAGTTTGGGAAGGGGTTTTTTGAGAAAAAAGAAGAATCTACTTCAACCGATATGCCCTTAGGCACGGCCATACATAACATAGAAATCACACGTGGAAGGGGTGGGCAATTAGCTAGAGCAGCAGGTGCTGTAGCGAAACTGATTGCAAAAGAGGGTAAATTGGCCACTTTAAGATTACCATCTGGGGAGGTCCGTTTGGTATCCCAAAACTGCTTAGCAACAGTCGGACAAGTGGGTAATGTTGGGGTGAACCAAAAAAGTTTGGGTAGAGCCGGATCTAAGTGTTGGCTAGGTAAACGCCCCGTAGTAAGAGGGGTAGTTATGAACCCTGTGGACCACCCCCATGGGGGCGGTGAAGGGAAAGCCCCCATTGGTAGAAAAAAACCCACAACCCCTTGGGGTTATCCTGCGCTTGGAAGAAGAACTAGGAAAAGGAAAAAATATAGTGATAGTTTTATTCTTCGTCGCCGTAAGTAAATACGTAACTAGGAATATGGAAAATTGCATTTTTGGAATTTGCAATAATGCGATGGGCGAACGACGGGAATTGAACCCGCGCATGGTGGATTCACAATCCACTGCCTTGATCCACTTGGCTACATCCGCCCCTTATACAGCTAAAAGATTTTCTCTTTTTTCCATTCATCATTATTCTATTTATTCTGACCTCCATACCTCGATCGAGATAGTGGACATAGGATGCCACTCTTTAAAAAGAAAAAAGGAGTAATCAGCTGTGACACGAAAAAAAACGAATCCTTTTGTAGCTCGTCATTTATTGGCAAAAATCGAAAAGATCAATATGAAGGAGGAGAAAGAAACAATAGTAACGTGGTCCCGGGCATCTAGCATTCTACCCGCAATGGTTGGCCATACAATCGCGATTCATAATGGAAAGGAACATATACCTATTTACATAACAAATCCGATGGTAGGTCGCAAATTGGGGGAATTCGTGCCTACTCGGCATTTCACGAGTTATGAAAGTGCGAGAAAGGATACTAAATCTCGTCGTTAACTGAATTCAGAATAGAAAGATTCAGAATAAACCCATTTTATATCAAAATAAAGTAAAGGTAATCGGGTAATAACCTTATTTATGACAAGTTTCAAATTGGTAAAGTATACCCCTAGGATAAAGAAAAAGAAGAACGAGCTAAGGAAACTCGCAAGAAAAGTTCCAACCGATCGTCTACTTAAGTTCGAACGGGTTTTCAAAGCTCAAAAACGCATACATATGTCTGTTTTCAAAGCACAAAGAGTTCTTGATGAGATTCGCTGGCGTTACTACGAGGAAACCGTTATGATACTCAACCTCATGCCTTATCGAACATCTTATCCCATCTTAAAGTTGGTTTATTCGGCAGCAGCAAATGCTACTCATTATAGGAATTTCGACAAAGCGAGTTTATTCATCACTAAAGCCGAAGTTAGTAGAAGTACTATTATGAAAAAATTCAGACCTCGGGCTCGAGGACGCGGTTATCCTATAAAAAAAACCATGTGTCATATAACAATTGTACTAAATATAGTAAAGAAATCAAAAAATCTTTAGATTAATCTAAGATTTCGATTCCCAATAAAAAAAAAATAGAATAGAAAAATATGGGACAAAAAATAAATCCACTCGGTTTCAGACTTGGTACAACCCAAAATCACCATTCCTTTTGGTTCGCACAACCAAAAAATTATTCTGAAGGTCTACAGGAAGATAAAAAAATACGGAATTGTATCAAGAACTATATACAAAAGAATAGGAAAAAAAGCTCGAATAGAAAAATAGAATCAGACTCAAGTTCCGAAGTAATTACACATATAGAAATTCAAAAAGAAATTGACACAACCCACGTCATAATCCATATTGGATTCCCCAATTTATTAAAAAAAAAAGGAGCAATCGAAGAATTAGAGAAAGATCTCCAAAAGGAAGTGAATTCTGTAAACCAGAGACTTAATATTGCTATCGAAAAAGTTAAAGAGCCTTATAGACAACCTAACATTCTTGCAGAATATATAGCTTTCCAATTAAAAAATAGAGTTTCATTCCGAAAGGCAATGAAAAAAGCCATTGAATTAACTAAAAAAGCAGATATAAAGGGAGTAAAAATCCAAATTGCAGGTCGTCTAGCAGGGAAAGAAATTGCACGTGCCGAATGCATCAAAAAGGGTAGACTTCCCCTTCAAACAATTCGCGCTAAAATAGATTATTGCTGCTATCCAATTCGAACTATCTATGGAGTATTAGGTGTAAAAATTTGGATATTCGTAGAAGAAGAATAACTAACCTTGTCTTCCCATTCTGCCCTGTGATAGAATAAAAAAGAAAAGAACCTTATTTTTCCCGAAATCCCTGAAAAAAAGAAGAAATTATATCTCTTTCTATAAGATTTAATGAAAATTTCTAAATCTTTTAATATAATTGCTATGCTTAGTGTGTGACTCGTTAGTTTTTTCTTTAAGGCCAAAAATGGGATTCGAAAAAATTGACCGAACCCTACTAAAAATAGAAAAAAACTTAGTAATTCTATAAAATTAACTAAATAACCAACCTATTGCTTCGTATTATCAAGATCCTAACTAAGAAACAGTCACTATGTGAATAAATACATCGATCATAAATGAGCGGATCTATCATATAGTTGTAGCAACTGCATTTTTTTCTCTAAAAAAGAAACAGGATTCTAGGTTGTGAAGCAAAACTAAAAGGATGTGGATAAAAGGAGGGATGATAGATAGAAGGAAAAAGAATAAGAAAGATATAGGATTCCGATGTGTATGGTCTATGGATTACACCATAAAAAGCAATGTGATAAAGCACAATATATTAAAATAATAAAAATAAGAGAGAATTCGAAATCGTAACTTGAAACAAAAAATACAAATTAAAAGCAATAATAAGGAGTAGCCCGTGTTAATAAAACTGAGAAAATTGACTCGGAAAGAAATTTTTTGGAAGCTCCATTGCAGGATTCAAACCTAACCATTAAAGGAGAAGCTGTGGGAACGACAAAACCTATGACTGGATAGGATTTTATTGAAAAGAATCCTAAAACTTCATTGGGTGGGATGGCGGAACAAACCAAAAAAATTGCTTTATTTGGTAAGTTAGAAATTAACAAATAAGACAGGAAAGAGTAAAAATTCGCCCGCGAAATCTTTATTGCATTAGAATACTTTACCACGATTCAATAAGAGTAAAAATAAGGGAATTCCTTAGAAAAAGAAGGATTACATTATATCCAAATATAGAATTTGAATATATTATAGATCTTCTTTCTTAACTATATATTTTTCTATTATATATTGATGTGTATCTATCCGTAATATCTTTGAATATTTATTAGGAATTAGAGAAATTTGCATGCTTTCTCATTTTATTCGCGAGGAGCTGGATGAGAAGAAACTCTCATGTCCAGTTTTGCAGTAGAGATGGAACTAAGAAAGAACCATCGACTATAACCCCAAAAGAACTAGATTTCGTAAACAACATAGAGGAAGAATGAAGGGAAAATCCCATCGAGGCAATTGTATTTGTTTCGGTAGATACGCTCTTCAAGTACTTGAACCCGCTTGGATCACAGCGAGACAGATAGAAGCAGGGCGAAGAGCAATGACACGATATGCACGTCGTGGTGGAAAACTATGGGTACGTATATTTCCCGACAAACCGGTTACAATGAGACCCACAGAAACACGTATGGGCTCTGGAAAGGGATCCCCCGAATATTGGGTAGCCGTTGTTAAACCGGGTCGAATACTTTATGAAATGAGCGGAGTATCCGAAACTGTAGCTAGAGCAGCTATGGAAATAGCTGCCAGTAAAATGCCCATACGAAGTCAATTTCTTCGATTAGGGATATCGAACCCTCAAAAAGAATATTGAAAACCCAGATTTGTCCTTCTATAAATAGATAGACAATATTGATTTCCTCCTTTTGCATTGAAATAATAAATTGAAATCAAAATAATATGATTCAACCTCAGACCCTTTTAAATGTAGCAGATAACAGTGGAGCCCGAAAATTGATGTGTATTCGAGTCATAGGAGCTGCTGGTAATCAGCGATATGCTCGTATTGGTGATGTTATTGTTGCTGTAATCAAAGACGCAGTGCCCCAAATGCCTCTAGAAAGATCTGAAGTAATTCGAGCTGTAATTGTACGTACATGTAAAGAATTCAAATGCGAAGACGGTATAATAATACGCTATGATGACAACGCAGCAGTTATCATTGATCAAAAAGGAAATCCAAAAGGAACTCGAGTTTTTGGCGCGATTGCCGAGGAATTGAGAGAATTGAATTTTACTAAAATAGTTTCATTAGCTCCTGAAGTATTATAAATACTAGTAGACGAGATATAGATCAAAGAAAAATTAGTAGATTGTTTTTCACGTATATGCTTTAAAAAAAAATTAAAAGAAAAAAGAAAACATGTTCATTATAGAAAAATAAGGAGGAACCTAGAATTAGAGTCTTATGGGCAAAGATACTATTGCTGATTTACTAACCTCTATAAGAAACGCGGACATGAATAAAAAAGGAACTGTTCGAGTAGTATCTACAAATATTACCGAAAACATTGTTAAAATACTTCTACGAGAGGGTTTTATTGAAAGTGTTCGAAGACATCAGGAAAATAACAGATATTTCTTGGTTTCAACTTTGCGGCATCAAAAGAGAAAGACTAGAAAGGGAATATATAGAACTAGAACCTTTTTAAAGCGTATCAGCCGACCTAGCTTACGAATTTATGCTAACTATCAAGGAATTCCTAAGGTTTTGGGCGGAATGGGAATTGCTATTCTTTCTACTTCTAGAGGTATAATAACAGATCGAGAAGCTCGACTAAAGAGAATCGGGGGAGAAGTCTTATGTTATATATGGTAATGGCCCCGCCTATAGTGCACGAATTCTATCTCGAACTTCCTATTTTGGAAATAAAAATCAAAAAATAGGAGAAAAAAAATATGACAGAAAAAAAAAATAGGAGAGAAAAAAAAAAACCGAGAGAAGCAAAAGTAACTTTCGAAGGTTTAGTTATGGAAGCCCTACCCAACGGAATGTTCCGCGTTCGGCTAGAAAATGACACCATCATCCTGGGCTATATTTCAGGAAAAATCCGGTCCAGTTCTATACGAATACTTATGGGGGATAGGGTCAAAATTGAAGTAAGTCGTTATGATTCAAGCAAGGGACGTATAATTTTTAGACTTCCCCATAAAGATTCGAAGCGTAACGAAAACTCAAAGGATACGGAAGATTTGAAGGATACCAAAGATTCAAAGGATTAGGTTTTCTAGGGTAATAAATTCCAAGTTTCCAAATTTAAATGAAGAGACTTATTTTTTCCAAAAGAGTAAATTCATAAAAGGAGTACCTAAATATGAAAATACGAGCTTCCGTCCGCAAAATTTGTACAAAATGTCGCCTGATTCATAGGCGTGGGCGAATTAGAGTCATTTGTTCCAATCCGAAGCATAAACAAAGACAGGGGTAATCCTTCGAAAAGGAAGCTTTCCCCTCTAAAAAGTCAAAATAAAGTACCCACGGAAATGTCCAAATTCAAAATAAAAAAATTCAAGTAAAGAATATATTTTACCCCGAAACGGATATCTTTGTATCTTTTTTTCTTTTTGTTATTTCCAACTCATATTTATGAGATAATAAAATATGACAAAAGCTATGCCAAAAATAGGTTCACGTAAGAAAATACGTATTGGTTTGCGTAGGAATGCCCGTTTTAGTTTACGGAAGAGTGCACGTAGAATAACAAAAGGAGTTATTCATGTTCAAGCCAGTTTCAACAATACCATTATAACTGTTACAGACCCGCAAGGTCGGGTGGTTTTCTGGTCCTCCGCAGGTACTTGTGGATTCAAAAGCTCAAGAAAAGCATCACCCTATGCGGGTCAAAGAACAGCAGTAGATGCTATTCGTACAGTGGGCTTGCAACGAGCAGAAGTTATGGTAAAAGGTGCTGGTAGCGGAAGAGATGCCGCATTACGAGCCATTGCTAAAAGTGGTGTACGGTTAAGTTGTATACGCGATGTAACACCTATGCCGCATAATGGGTGTCGACCTCCTAAAAAAAGACGTCTGTAAAAGAAATAAACCGCTTTCAAGAGAAATAAACGATTCACCGATCAAATAATAATACTAGTCTATTATGGTTCGAGAGGAGGTAACAGCATCCAACCAAACACTACAGTGGAAGTGTGTTGAATCAAGAGTAGATAGTAAGCGTCTTTATTATGGCCGTTTCATTCTGTCCCCGCTTAGAAAAGGTCAAGCGGATACTGTCGGTATTGCCTTGCGAAGAGCTTTACTTGGAGAAATAGAAGGAACATGTATCACACGCGCAAAATTTGGGAACGCGCCACACGAATATTCTACAATAGTGGGTATTGAAGAATCCATACAAGAAATTTTACTAAATTTGAAAGAAATTGTATTGAAAAGTAATCTCTATGGAGTTAGAGACGCATCAATTTGTGTCAAAGGTCCTAGATACATAACCGCTCAAGATATAATCTTACCGCCTTCCGTAGAAATCGTTGATACGACACAACCTATAGCTAACTTGAGGGAGCCCCTAGATTTCTGTATTGAGTTACAGATCAAGCGAGATTGCGGATATCATACGGAACTAAGAAAGAACTCTCAAGATGGAAGTTATCCTATAGATGCTGTATCCATGCCTGTTCGAAATGTAAATTATAGTATTTTTTCTTGTGGGAATGGAAATGAAAAACACGAGATACTTTTTTTAGAAATATGGACGAATGGAAGTTTAACCCCTAAAGAAGCACTTTATGAAGCTTCTCGTAATTTGATTGATTTATTTTTTCCTTTTCTACACGTAGAGGGGGGGGGCACTAGTTTCGACCAAAATAAAAACAGATTTACTCCACCCCTTTTAACCTTTCAAAAAAGATTCACTAATCTAAAGAAAAACAAAAAAGGAATTCCATTGAATTGTATTTTTATTGATCAATTAGAATTGCCTTCTAGAACGTATAATTGTCTCAAAAGGTCCAATATACATACACTATTGGACCTTTTGAGTAAGACTGAAGAAGATCTTATGAAAATTAACAGTTTTCGTATGGAGGATGAAAAGCTTATATGGGACACTCTAGAGAAGCATCTCCCAATTGATTTACCTAAGAACAAGTTCTCGCTTTAAATCCATTGCAATTTTTTCCTCTTTTTTTCTAGAGTTAGAATAAAAAGAAAACAATTTTGCATCTTTAGCACAATCTCTATTTTCGCGAAATGGATCATAATAAAATAGATTTTAGGTATCTAGGGAAGATTCACTTGGAAGTAACTGTTTCCTAGATACCCATGCAGGAGATTTCACGGTTGAATGAATCCACTCGAAAAATCCCTAAAAAAGACCTAAAGTTAAGGATTTATCAATGGGTAATGTTGCTCCGATACCTAACCAAAGAGCTACTGCAGTACCGATTAAAAAAACGGTCGTAGCTACTGGGCGACGAAATGGATTTTGGAATTTATTGACATTCTCTAGAAAAGGTACTGTCAATAAGCCTGTTGGCACAGAAACCATTAAGAGAACGCCCAATAACTTATTGGGTACTGTACGGAGTATTTGAAATACGGGAAAGAAGTACCACTCAGGTAATATTTCCAGGGGTGTTGCAAAAGGGTCCGCCGGTTCACCAATCATTGACGGCTCGAGAACCGCTAAACCCACATTGCATGCAATAGTACCTAGAATTACTACTGGAAAAATGTATAAAAGATCGTTGGGCCACGCGGGTTCCCCGTAATAATTATGTCCCATCCCTTTAGCTAATTTTGCTCTTAATACAGGATCATTTAAGTCAGGTTTCTTTGTTATTGGGATAGGTGAATTCTTTAGGATCCATCCCCCAAAGGAACCGGACGTGAGAATTTTTCATCATCCGGCTCGAGCAAGAATGAAAGAAATAAGACCGCGGAAGATCCACAATAGAATAGGTTATATAATGACTCAAGGTAAGAAAAGCTTTATCAGATTATCTTTTTCCGAAGTTGCGCCTATAATTACTATCCTATTCTTATGTGTAAATGCTCAATATCCAAGTGGGCTTACAAATTTGATCATGATCAATCGCTTTGTGGATTGTCTCTTGATTAGTTGGTGTTTATCCCCTCAATATCGTAAGTTTCTTACGTCCAAACAAAGTATTTACTTGTTACTAATAAAAAATCTAAAAGTTTAGCCTACGCTCTTCCTTAGATCCCCTCTTTTACTCCGATAGTATTGCCGATCGAAATCAATGCAAAGAAAATGAATGCATTTCCATACTATAATAAAAAGTAAGTGTAATAAATATAGAATTGGATCATATCACAGGACTTATTCCATTTATACTCTACGGGATCTTACGGAGCCTGTTCATGGATGACATGGTTGGGGTATGATCATAGAAAATATTCTCCTCGAGTGAACCAGCCTATCCTTCCTAGATGGGAGACTTACGTGTTGATTGGATGCGGAGACACCTTTGGTCGTGAATTCTAATGTGGCAGATCCTATTCTCTATCTGCATGGCCAAATCAATAATTCAAGTCACACACTCCCATAATCCGTCTTATTTTCTTTCGTAAAATTCGCTTCAACTATTTGTATCAAAATACTTTGGAGTTGAAGATAAGTATCCAAATGACATGTCTTATTTTACAATAACCCATGTTTGTAGCAATGAAATACCACAACCTACCCGATATGATATATGAGAATTAGAATTCTCTATGATATGCTTTCCCTATAAAGGACCCGAAATACCTTGCTTACGTATCATTGGAAAGTGCATTAACATAAATACGGCAGTAAGCAGAGGCAGTACAAAGGTGTGTAAACTATAAAAACGAGTCAAAGTGGATTGGCCCACACTAGCACTTCCGCGTAATAACTCCACTAAAGGGGATCCTATTACCGGAATCGCTTCAGGTACACCTGTCACAATTTTGACTGCCCAATAACCAATTTGATCCCAAGGCAAAGAATAACCAGTTACACCAAATGATGCAGTCAATACAGCCAAAACCACACCTGTGACCCAAGTTAATTCACGGGGTTTTTTAAATCCACCTGTAAGATATACACGAAATACGTGCAGGATCATCATTAGAACCATCATACTTGCTGACCATCGATGAACTGATCGGATTAACCAACCAAAGTTGGCCTCTGTCATTATATATTGAACAGAGGAAAAAGCCTCTGTAACCGTTGGCCGGTAGTAAAAAGTCATAGCAAAACCAGTAGCAACTTGTACTAGAAAACAAGTAAGTGTAATTCCCCCTAAACAATAAAATATGTTGACATGAGGAGGAACATATTTACTAGTTATATCATCCGCAATTGCCTGAATTTCAAGACGTTCCTCAAACCAATCATATACTTTATTGAGATAGGTAACTAGTCCGACCCCCCCTCTGAGAACCGTATATGAAAATTTCATTTCGTACGGCTCAAGCAGAAACACACAAATTTTCAACGGATATTAAAAAACTTCATCAGCTACGGTATCGGATCGATTTGCCTTGAAGATATGAAATAAGAAAAATCCAGAATTTCTTCTTTGTGATGATAATGCCAAAAAATCTCAAGTTGGCTCATCTGTCTTTCTTTCCCTTATGTTGATCGTTAGAGGCCTCTTGACTTTTCTCGTCCCTATTTTTTATTTATCCAAATCCAAATTTCTAGTAGTTTTCTGATAGAAATTATCTTGTTGCGATCCTATGAATCAGTTCAATTAAAACCTTAGATTCATACTAGAGCCACGATGATTGAGTCTCAAGCTAACCAAAAGGCAAGGGTTCTTCGAATAAAAACCGCTTGATGATCATTTATTGAATCGGTGTAATGACTAGACAAAATCGAGAGAAAAAAAAAGTTATCTTTTGGGTAAACAAAATTGGATTGGAAGGAAGAAAATTTCTTTTTTTATTAAGAACTACCTGAATTTTTTTCAGTCTGGTTGCGGGGTCTAAATAGTTAGTATGAATCATAGTTCCATTTTTTTTTTCTTGATCCACTTTATGTATTTCGTGTTCCAGATACTAGAATAAATAATATCCGACGAATTAGAATCATCTTGATACAGATAACAGGCCCTTTCTATGTATTCTCAATAGGATCAATTCTAACAAGTCACACACTCATATTCCAGAGATACCGAAACAAAAAATCCACGGTCGAACTGCCAGAATGTCTAGAAATGTGCAGCTTAAAATAGAAAGGCCTTGTTTTAGTTAGTAGAAACCTAATTCATTAAAATTCCGTCCAGTAAAACAGAAGAATTATAAATTTCTAAAATGATAGATAGGAATATCGCGAATAAAGCCATTGCGACCCCCATAAGAGGAGTAGTTCCCCAGCCTGGAGCTACTTTCCCATATTCTGAATTCAAGGGTTTCAATAAACCACCTGCGCCAGTTCGTTTTGGCCTAGCTCTAGAACTATCTTCAACGGTTTGTGTAACCATAAATTCTATTTAATCATTGGTGTTGACTTTGTATACTATTCCATTGTAGTTGTAAATACACGATCTTTTCATAGATCCATTGTAATCTTGAAATTCTACAAAAAAAAATGGAAACAGCAACTTTAGTCGCCATCTCCATATCTGGTTTACTTGTAAGCTTTACTGGGTATGCCTTATATACCGCGTTTGGGCAACCCTCTCAACAATTAAGAGATCCATTCGAAGAACATGGGGACTAATTGAATTGAAGTAATAAGTCTCCCCATCTGGGAGACTTATTACTTCAATTCAATTATTTCATTTTTTAGTCGGAACCTTAGGTGCTTCTCGGAAGAAGATAGCGAAAAAAATGATCCCTAAAGTCGAAACTAAAAGGAACGTATAAACCAATGCTTCCATAGATTCGATCGTGGTTTATTTACAATTATAACTTCCACACCTATTCACTTGTCATTTGGGATCATTTCCCATATAAAAAAAGAAAAAGAGTCAAGTCAAAGAAAGGACAGGAGAAGTTTCCTATGTCAAATCAAAAAAGAGAGGTGAAAGATACCATAGCAATGTGGTATCAAGCTGTCTGTTTCCTTGTAGTTGGATCTCCAACTTTTTGGAATGTTCCAAATTCTACTTGAGCATCCAAGTCTGGATCAATACCAGCAAAAACATCTCGGAACAAGGTTCGAGCGCCATGCCAAATGTGTCCGAAAAAGAAGAGCAAAGCAAAGGTAGCATGACCAAAAGTGAACCAACCCCTTGGACTGCTGCGAAAAACACCATCTGATTTCAAAGTAGCTCGATCTAATTCAAAAATTTCCCCTAATTGGGCACGCCTCGCATATTTTTTTACAGTAGCAGGATCAGAATAACTTACTCCATTAAGTTCGCCACCATAGAACTCGACTGTTACGCCTACTTGTTCAACGCTATATTTGGATTCTGCTCTTCTAAAAGGAACGTCCGCTCTCACAATTCCCTCTTCATCTACCAAAACTACCGGAAATGTTTCAAAAAAAGTAGGCATACGACGTACAAAAAGCTCGCGTCCTTCTTTATCTCTAAAGACGGGATGTCCTAACCATCCAACAGCTATTCCATCCCCATTGTCCATTGAGCCTGCTCTGAATAATCCCCCTTTTGCGGGATTATTACCAATATAATCATAAAAAGCTAATTTTTCGGGAATTTTAGACCAAGCTTCTGATAGACTAAGATTTTCAGCTAACCCATCGCTAACTCTTCGATATATTTCTTGCTGAAAGTATCCCTGATCCCACTGATAACGAGTAGGCCCGAATAATTCGATTGGGGTAGTTGCCGACCCATACCACATAGTTCCGGCAACTACGAAAGCTGCAAAAAAAACAGCAGCAATACTACTGGAAAGTACAGTTTCAATATTGCCCATACGTAATCCTTTATATAGACGTTGAGGCGGACGGACACTAAGATGGAATAGGCCCGCTAATATGCCCAATGTACCCGCAGCAATATGATGCGAAGCTATTCCTCCCGGAACGAAAGGATCAAAACCTTCTGCGCCCCACGCAGGATTTACAGCTTGTACTTTTCCAGTTAGTCCATAAGGATCGGACACCCATATCCCAGGACCATACAAACCCGTTACATGAAATGCACCAAAGCCAAAACAAGCCACCCCTGCAAGAAATAAATGAATTCCAAAGATCTTCGGTAAATCCAAAGAGGGTTTTCCCGTCCGCTCATCACGGAATAGTTCTAGGTCCCAATATACCCAATGCCAGATAGCTGCCAAGAAACACAAGCCAGAAAACACAATATGCGCAGTTGCCACACCTTCATAACTCCAAATACCCGGATTCGTTGTAGTTCCTCCTGAAATAGTCCAACCACCCCACGAATTGGTTATTCCTAAACGAGTCATGAAGGGGATGACAAACATACCTTGTCTCCACATTGGATCCAGAACAGGATCTGAGGGATCAAAAACCGCTAATTCGTATAAAGCCATCGAGCCAGCCCAACCAGAAACTAGAGCTGTGTGCATTATATGCACCGCAAGCAATCGACCCGGATCATTCAATACGACAGTATGAACACGATACCAAGGCAAACCCATCGAAATACCCCTTTAGCAAAGAAAAATAGACACGATGTCGTTTTATTTTATCGCATTGGAAAAGACTATCCATATCCCTTCTAGGAGATTCTGTGTCAGAAAGTATGAATATTTATTTCATTTCATTAAAAATAAGAAGCCAATTCTGTTTGTAAGAAGAAAGCGAAGCAGATCTATTCTATACTCGATAAGTGCCAATATGCAATGGGTAGCTTGGGCTACTTGGAAAAACCTAGAATAGATCCCTAATCCGTCTTTGTTTATCATTCGAATCAAAAATTCCTTTTTCTTTATTCAATCTGTTTTACCTTCCTTATATGTATCATTTTTCAATCTATGTATTAATATAATCTATAGTATTCTTATAGAATAAGAAAAAATAAAGATAATAAACTGCGGATTCTTTCTTTCTCCTCCATTCTTACGTTTCCATATTAAAGTGTAGTTTTGTTACTTAAATTTAATAATATTAATCTAATATGCCGATTGGTGTTCCAAAAGTACCTTACCGGATTCCCGGAGATGAAGAAGCGACTTGGGTTGACTTATACAATGTTATGTATCGAGAAAGAACACTTTTTTTAGGTCAAGAGATTCGTTGCGAGATCACGAATCATATTACGGGTCTCATGGTATATCTCAGTATAGAAGATGGAATTAGCGATATTTTTTTGTTTATAAACTCTCCCGGCGGATGGCTAATCTCAGGAATGGCAATTTTTGATACGATGCAAACGGTGACACCAGACATATATACAATATGCCTTGGAATAGCTGCATCCATGGCCTCCTTTATTCTGCTTGGAGGAGAACCCACCAAGCGTATAGCATTCCCTCACGCTAGGATTATGCTTCACCAACCTGCTAGTGCTTATTATCGGGCAAGGACACCTGAATTTTTACTAGAAGTGGAAGAATTACACAAAGTTCGCGAAATGATCACAAGGGTTTATGCACTAAGAACAGGCAAGCCTTTTTGGGTTGTATCCGAAGACATGGAAAGGGATGTTTTTATGTCAGCAGACGAAGCAAAAGCTTATGGACTTGTCGATATTGTAGGGGATGAAATGATTGACGAGCACTGCGATACCGATCCAGTGCGGTTTCCAGAAATGTTTAAGGATTGGTAGGGGCTGGACTTCTTGTAAATTTATTTCAAACCTAAATTCGGGTTTTATGCGATTTTATAGAAAATAGAAATACTTCATGATGATGAATCCGCAGGTTAAGATCGATCTAAACCAATCCATTTTTTTCTATATACATACGACATGCCGACAGTTAAACAACTTATTAGAAATGCAAGACAGCCAATACGAAATGCTAGAAAAACGCCTGCGCTTAAGGGGTGTCCTCAGCGTCGAGGAACATGTGCTAGGGTGTATGTGCGACTCGTTCAGATCATGAGTTCAAACAAATAAGACAATTTTGGAAGTATCCATGATCAGTACCAATGAATAGGGTAGAGCTTCTCTATCCTAGATTTCTATGGTATATGGAATTTCTGGTTTCCTTTGGTGCAAATCCAATCATCTAGATTGGAATTAGAAGAAGCAATTCCCCCATTGGTAGCAAATGGTTATCTATTAAGCGGAGGAAATAGTAATAAAACGAAAAAGGCTTATGCTCCTTTATCTTAAAAGAACGGACTAAAGGGTCAGCTATTAAGCCAACTTTCATAATTAAATACCGTCACTGTATGAATAACTCTTATTGTGAAAAGAGCTATTTACTCTATAATGGATAGGTAGAGCCAAAGAATGTGAACTATACAAGTTCACAATACCTTTTGATGAAATGAAAGAGAGGGCTCCGGTGTATAGAGAGGACCTCACCGTTTAAAAGGAAACCATAGAAACGATGGAACCCACTGTTTTTTTAGTATGGTTAGAATTTGTTATTTCTATGCGAAATAACTGAAGGGAATAGAATAAAAAATCGTGGTTGGGAAGGTTATAGTAGCAAAAGCCGTTGGAATTAATATTTTATATATCGGAATAATCCGTTTTGTTATTAATGGGAAAAGGGACGGTTAAAACAAGAGAAATCATTAGTTATTCATTAAGGTTAATTTGATTCAATGACCAGAGTTCCGCGAGGATATGTAGCTCGGAGACGACGAACAAAAATGCGTTCATTTGCCTCAAACTTTAGAGGTGCTCATTTAAGACTTAATCGAATGATTACTCAACAAGTAAGAAGAGCTTTTTTTTCTTCTCATCGAGATAGAGGCAGGCAAAAGAGGGATTTTCGTCGTTTGTGGATCACTCGGATAAACGCGGCAACACGGATATATAAAGTATTCGATAGTTATAGTTTCGATAGTTATAGTAAATTAATACACAATCTGTATAAGAAGGAATTAATTCTTAATCGTAAAATGCTTGCACAAGTAGCTGTATCAAATCCAAATAATCTTTACACGATTTCTAATAAAATAAAAACCATCAATTAAAGGAGAAAAAAGTAATATACAGGAATAATTAAAAATGAATTCCCGGAGAAGGAACTCCGGGAAGATACAATAAATTAAGATTACCAAGAATCAAAACAGGATTACTTTATATAATATGAGTCTTACCTTTTTGAATAAAACATCAACAATCGGAACTTCAGTTTCGATTGTTGTTTCTTAAATTCTGGTTGGAGTTTCTTAAGTTTCGATTGGAATTGGACTTTTGTGTTAATTGAGGAATATGTCTATTTTTTCTGTTTCTAGGGCCAGTAATTATTGAAATTGACTGGGCTTGAAATTGCTTCTCATTTTCATAGTTACGAAATGGTAAGAAAGATAAAATACGAGCCTGTTTTATAGCAAGAGTAATTAATCGTTGTTGTTTCAAGGTTAATCTATTTATTCGTCTGGATAATATTTTTCCTTGTTCACTAATAAATCGATTAATTAAACTCATGTTTCTATAATCAATTCGATCCCCCGGGCCAATTCGAGAACGCTTACGAAAAGGTTGTTTAGATTTACGAAAAGGTTGTTTGGATTTACGAAAGGGTTGTTTGGATTTACGAAAGGGTTGCTTAGATTTACGAAAAGGTTGTTTAGATATATACATGATTTATTCCTTATTTTATTTGAAAATTGGCAAAAAAGGATTTCTTTATTTTATTCATTCTGGATCCAGAAGTAAGTAGTCTTTCTTTGGTCCATATATTATTATATTCNNATACTAAGTATATAAATATAATAAAAATCCTCTATACATATGAAATAATATCTACCTAAAACCAGATGAGTTGATTTTAATTTTGTTTTCTATCTATGTTCTATATATTAAATAAGAAGTTCTTACTCTTTTTGTTCTTTGGAAAAATCGAGCACACGATGCTCCTATTTCTTTATTTCGTTATGAGTCGTATGCTTGCGACAATAACGACAAAATTTTCTTAATTCTAATTGTCCGGGTGTATTGTGACGATTCTTTTGAGTACTATATCTAGAAATTCCCGTCGATTCCTTATTGGTACCCTTTCGAACACAACTGATACATTCCAAAATAACTCCGATTCTAACACCTTTGTCCTTGGCCATGAACCTCCTTTCCTTTTTGGATCGACTTAACTTAATTCTTATATCTATTCCTTTATTCTTCTATTTTGGATCCGAAGAAGAAGAATAAAATCCATAGAAGTTTCTAACTAAAAATGTGATTTCTAATTCTAAATATTTTGTTGTAATTCTTCGAATTCTCTAACGAATCCAATAGAATAAAAAATAGAGAAATAATTAAAAAATACAATCCTTGTCGAATTAGCAAGGATTTTGCTTCGAAATCCTTTCATTTAAGTAGCAACCCCAGTCCTAGCCTCTTTCTATGCTCTGATTTGTTGTGAGGCCTGACTTAACTTGCATACCCTTTTTAATTAAATTTGTGTTTTCTAAAAAGGGATTTACCGAATTTTTCATGATCCTGAGGTTCGACCCAATCCATCTTTTCTTTCTTTTTGCTTCGTATACTAAAAAAGGATTGAAGGAATATTTTCGTCATGTGAAATTCTATCTCTCGCATAGGAATAACTAGAATTAAAAAAAAGGGAATGACAAAGCATCTGGGAATAAACGATTAATTTCTATCAATAAACCCGCTAAAACCCCAAACCATAGAGTACTTAGCACGGGTGCTACAGAGAGATATGTTTTTATATCCCGCATTGAAAATCCTCCTTCCTTATTGGAATACATATATGATCAGATACTTTTGCCCAAGATAGTTTGTATTTCTTAAATTCGTAACTAAAAAAAGAAATACAATATTATATATATAAAATGAACCATATAGACGAAATTTTCCTATACCTAAAAAAGATGACCCTTCCTCCTATACATTACTAAGGAATAGTAATCTTTCTTTTATAGGTGAAATTTGATTGGATTTTAGATGTATACCCTTCCTTGATTATATGAGACCAAAAACAAGAAATGACAAGCAAGAAATGACAAGAAAGTTCTATATAGATAGAGAAATAGAAGAAAATTACAATGTGGAAAACAAGAAAGGAATTGTGTACAATGGCATTGTACAACAATTTGGAAAAGGGATGTAGCGCAGCTTGGTAGCGCGTTTGTTTTGGGTACAAAATGTCACAGGTTCAAATCCTGTCATCCCTACCTATTCCTTCTCTCTTCTTTATGGGCAATATCGGGGAGATCGATTAAAGTGGGTATAACTTGAATTTGTGAATACTATACGTAACGTACGTGAAACACGTTAGGAATTTGCTTTTTGAAAGCGCTCTTAGTTCAGTTTGGTAGAACGCGGGTCTCCAAAACCCGATGTCGTAGGTTCAAATCCTACAGAGCGTGATTCCATCTGTTTTATGCCGAAACAGAGTAAAATAACTTAAAAAAAAAACAAAGTCGAATTGCAACTCCACTTTGACCTCCTCTCTGGTCTGGAGGAGGTCAATCAAAAAAGAAATGTTACTCAATCAAAGATCCAACTGATCCCCACGCCTGTATTGCAAATACGCAGTCACGAATAATCCCGCTAAAGTAATAGGAATTAGGCCTAAGACGATTCCAAAAAGAAAAACTTCAATCATTTCTATTTGTTCGAGGGGCTAAAAAAAAGAGGTACGATCTATCTCTAAATAATAGTCTAAATTATCCACGAATCTCAATGACCAAGAAAAGAATTGGTGATTAGTGCGGAAAAGAGTCCTAGAATACTAGGAATACAAAAGATTTTTCTTTTCTTCTTTTCTGACTTATTCATTCAATTCATTTCAAATAAGACGTATCAAATAAGACCTATCTTGTTCAAGCCAATAAATAGAGCTGGAGTTATAGTTAAAGCAGCCAGTAGAAAACCGAAATAACTAGTTATAGTAAGCATGAAGGGGTTAAATTCCATTTATTTTTTCACTACACTACATATGTTGATAAAGCACTTACCTAAGTTATGGAAAATTTCGAATTCATCGGTTATTTTAGATAATACTAAAAAACAAGATAGAGTGAGATACAAAAGTATAAAAGAAAATAGATTCATCAGATGGGACATGAATCCCTAATTCCGAATCAAAAGATTTGTTGTGGAATCTATCAGGTAAGTAAAGTAATAATATTAAGAACTAGATCATCTAACCCCGTTGAAAAATAAAATAGGATTTTTTTTTGGGGGGTCGAGTGAAAGAGAAATAAAGAATGGAATTTTAAAAAAGCTCTTTCTATTTCGGATTATTTAGTTTTCAATAGGATTTCATCCTCTTTTTGGAGTAAACGGTCGAATATTCCCCTATTCCTTCTTATTTTAACTCATTCTATTCCATATAGAATAAGACAAAAAGAA